TTAATTAACCCTACTCCCAAATATATAAGAAATTAATCAAGTGCAAAGACACTAAGTCTAATTTTAAATTGCAAATCTAACCTTTTTTTTAAAGTATTGCACCCTCAAATACTAAGTAGAGCTCACCTCTTCCTTTTGAACCTAAATCAAAAACATTACATCTGCTAACTTAGAAAAACCTAGGCTTGAACACAAATCTTCACCTGTTGATTAACAGTCAACTATTCTTTTTAAACTAAAACCTACCTAACCTAAACCCCCATAAAAGAAAAAGACTTAACCGCCACACGACTTAAACCTCGAGAACTTCTAACCAACAAAGACAAGCCTATCACTGCCTCTACAACCCTTAACACCAAAAACACTAAACAAAAATAACACCCTACCAAATTAAAAGAAAAAACAAAACAAGTGCTTCTTCAACAAAAAGCTCCAAAAGTCAACAATTCAAAAACAAGTAAAACACTTAAAAAATGAGAAAAACGGCCACACAAAAAAATAACCCCGAACACAAAAATAAAGAAACCAATTATCATACTCATCCTATACTTTAAAATCAACCACCTACTTGCCACCAAACAATGACACGTCACTAAAACACAGTTAAAGTACCACTACACCTTAGGGTAACACCCCCTTCTTTGAATTTGCAATTCAACGTTTTTTATAAACTATAAGATTCTTTATATATTTCTACCCCTTAATAAAACTTCCTCGCCTTTAAAAAATAACGAATATAAAATAAATCTAACCAACTTACCTACCGAGCTACTTCCGCTCTCAACAGTAAATCATAAAAATAATCATTATAAACAGAATTGTAGCCTCCAGAAACTTCTTCCCACCTACTCTCCTCTCTGTTAAAAACTTCAGCCGACAACATGGCATCCACCAAAGTCTTATTAAAAATAAAAGCAGAAATAGGCATACCATTATGACCCGGTCCACAAAGCTCATAACAGAAACCACTCACGTAACCAGGCTCAAATGGAATTAACCCCAAACAATTTACTCGCCCAGGAATAGCGTCAACCTTAGCCCCTAACTCAGGCAAACCTCAACTATGCATTACATCCCTAGTAGAAACCTTAATCTCATTCTTCTCCCCATAAACTAAAAAACACGGAGTTGTTACATCCTGCTTCCGAAACCCACTCTTCATATCAGCCCCGACACTCAGAGACTCCTCCGGCACTAAATAAGATTCTGACTTCACAGACCAGATACCGCTTAAAACAAAATGTATATAAAAACGACAATACAAAATTAACTCAGAACCGAAAGCCCTCAAGGAAGCATCAACCCCCCCTAATAACCTAGATAACTCTCCAGTCCTTAAACAATAAGCAAACACAGACTCCATAGCCTCGTCACGATTAACCTGGTCCAAAGAAGAATCACCGAACCCAACCAAATAATTGTAATCCCAATACCACTGGTGACCATGAACCTCCACTGAATGGGTTACATCCGAACCCAGCTCCATTTGGTATAAATTTACTAACGAAATCAACCCCAACCCAAATAAAAAAAAAGAAGGGGTGATAGTTCAAGTAACCTCTAGCAACTCATTACCCTTAACCTGCCGATTAAGATGCCCCTTAAAAAACACCTTTTGAGATAAAAAGATAACCAAAAACCAACCCACTAACATCAATACACCTCTAATAACAACTAAAACCAAATCATGGTACAACACTAAATTTGCAGCATTAATAGTTTTAGGATCCATCAAACCAAACTGACCTCACCTTCTCATTCCGTAAAATTTTACTACTTTGAAACTTAAAAAGTTTCCTCGCCAGCTTCAATGGCGTGTTCTTATTATAAACTATCGAAGCAAACAGAAATATTTTCTTCATAAAGGAGAGACGAGACACATCTATACTTTGGTCATGAGCCAAAAAACTTTACTTAGTTTACTCCTTCAACCTGCAAACCGCAACGGTCTACCTCCAACAAATATAACCCCCAATAACAACTAAACCCGCCACCAAACCAACACCAACATACTTAGCATTTCTATCGCGAACCTTGGAAGAATTCCCACTAAAGACATCCCTGAAACCAAAATACCAAAAAACCTTCCTTAGCCAGAACCTCTCAGCAAAATTTACTCAGTTCACAGCCAACTTCAGAACCCTTGAGCCCAACCACACCCCCCTTAACAAAGGCAAAAACAGCATCTTCCCAACAAAACGAGCAAACCCGGGACCGTTCTTAAGACTCAACGAACTCACCCCCTCAACCCTAGAACAAACCAAACACAAACTCACCCCCAATCCGGTAACTAATACACCTAGAACTGCTAACTTCCAAAAAGAAGGTAACGAGAAACAAGCCATCCTATCCTTCAAAATACACTGCAAAAAATAACCACTAAACATAGCTCCTACACCTAAGCCCCAAAGAGCCGAGACCAAATACCCATCCTCCTCCAAAAACAAACCAGAGCCAAAGACCTCGACATCTTTAAACAACAAGAACAACACCCGAAAAGAATAAACAACCGTCATAACTACCCTCCCTACAATCATTATACTTATTACCACACCCCAAGATCTGGCTAAACAAAACTCTACAATAATATCTTTAGAATAAAACCCGGACATAAAAGGCAAACCGCACAAACATATAACACTAATAAGAAACCAAGTCCTAGAAAGAGGAGCTTTCTTCAACAAACCAGAGAAAAACCGAATATCCTGAGAACCGCCGCTCATAAATATCATAGAACCAACACACATGAACATTAAAGCCTTAAAAAAAGCATGAACCAGTAAGTGATACAAAGCCAAAAACTTAAACCCTATTCCCAGGGCCAATATCATTATCCTTACCTGACTCAGAGTAGACAGAGCTACAACTTTTTTTATATCAACTTCAAACACCCCCCTTAAAGCTGCCAAATAAAAAGTTATCAACGCTAACAGAACCAAGAACATCTTCAATTCACCCCCCATTAACTCATTAAAACGAATTATAACAAAAACCCCGGCAGTAACCAGAGTAGACGAATGAACTAAAGTAGACACAGGAGTAGGCGCAGCCATAGCTGCAGGGAGCCAAGCAGAAAACGGAATCTGAGCCCTTTTAGTAATCCTCCCGACCAAAATGCAAACACCTAAAATCAATACTAACCCCCTAGAGTAAAATCTAGCCCCAAAGTATTCAAACCTTAAATCCCTACAAGCCACACTCAAAAAAATAATAAAAAGAACGTCCCCAACCCGGTTACTTAAAACAGTAATAACACCAGCAGAATAAGAATTAGAATCCATATAATACACTACCAGCAAAAAAGAAATAACTCCCAAACCATCCCATCCTACCATCAAAGTCAACATCCTCGGGCTAAAAATCAGCAAATTTATAGCAACTACAAACAGAAACACCAAAAACAAAAACCGACGAAGATAAACTTCATGAGACATATAAAACCCTCTATATACTACTACCCAAGCAGAAATAAAACACACCACCCCCCTAAAACTCAAAGAAACAGAATCGAGAACCAAAGGAAAATTCACCTCCATCAAGAAAACGTTAAGAAGATCAACTCTCAACACCACGCAAAACCTAGAATCATTACTCCTTAACTTACCGAACAAGAACCAGCACAAACAAGAAAAACCTAAAAGAAGCAGAAATAAACCCACCACAAAGTAAAATCTACTTCCGACCAAAAGCCTAACACCGCCCTTACCGATCAAACCACTATCTTTATTCTTTAATTTAAATAGAAAACCAGACCAACCCATCCCAAAATAGAAAACCCGCTATTCAAATTACTATTTAAAGCACCGAGGAAACTCCTATAATTCACCGCATCAAGATGATCCATTTTATCTGGCACAATGCTCTCCTAATTTCCCTATTCCCTACAACACTTCTAGCTCTCTTTTATTAACTTTTTTAAAATAAAACCCTAGTACTATCGCCAAAGCCACCCTATCAACAATAACCCGGATAAGCCCCCACGGGCAAAAATCGGAAAACAACAACTAATCCTGCTCTCCTAGTTTCCCTATTCCCTACAACACTTCTAGCTCTCTTTTATTAACTTTTTTAAAATAAAACCCTAGTACTATCGCCAAAGCCACCCTATCAACAATAACCCGGATAAGCCCCCACGCCCCCTCTATCATAATAGAATTACATTCTATTATTATTGATTGTGAAGGCCTATAAGCCCAAACTTTCCAAGCCTGAGCTCATAGCCCCTACACCTTAGGAGCAAGCCGTAATGGGCCACAGCGCTTTAGGAAAAGCAATCCTCGCGCTGGCCTCCACAAGCTCCCGGTGGACTACTCGCCCACACCCGTTGATCCTTCATCCCAATTAACTTATCCAGAAGCTTGGCTAAACCAACCATATACATAAGGAAATTATATTAAACCATTTTTTTTCAAAAAAAGGTTAGAATAATAATTTTCTTATGTATATATACCCAAATCTCCAAAATTCTTCACGAAAATCAGACAATTTGTTCAATTTTTATCAATTTCTTGATTTTTTTTGATCCCTCCCGGATCCCTAAATTCTCCTCCCTCCCCTGCCTCAATAGAAACCTACACCAAAACAACACCACCTCTTCTTTTTTCCAAAACCCTCCAAACCCTCCATTTTTTTAAACCTCAACCCATAAGCCCCTCTCTAAACATCAATTTTGAGTATAAAAATACCCGAAACAACCTAATAAGGCAATTTTAGAACACCCCCGCCGATCCGTAGACAGTAACTCCTTTCCCCACTTTTACACTCCCCACTACCCTCTATAGTTCCTAATCACACTTACTTCCAACCTCCCTCCCTAACAGAGAGCCCCTACGGGCCCCACGAGAACGACAATCCCGCATTCTTGTTAAACTACCTCTGCCTAAAACTTAACACACCAAAACCAACCCTAACACAAACACACCTAACCTTAATGGTAACAAAACCGTCCAACACAGCTGCATTAAAAGATCATAACGGTAACGAGGTACAGTCCCCCGGACCCAAACAAAGAAGTAAGAAAAAAACACTGTTCAGACAGCGAGCAAAAGGTCACCGAAAAACCCCCACCTTATCCCTACATTAAAAAAAAGCAACCCGGTTACCAATCTCATAAAAATAATATTTCTATACTCAGCCAGCGCCAACAAAGCAAAACCTGCCCCACCATATTCTACCCTGTAGCCGGCCACTAGCTCAGACTCCCCTTCAACAAAATCAAAAGGAGCCCGGTTAGTCTCTGCCAAAGCAGCTACGAACCACAGAACCAAGACCCCAAGGCTTAAAAAACAACACGCATACTCATTAAAACGAATTAAGACAAAATCATAAGAACCAACGAACAACAGAACCCTAAAAACAGAAGTCCTCAAATAAACCTCATACGAAATCCTCTGGGCAACCGCTCGCATTGCCCCTAAAAAAGCATAACGGGAGTTACACAACCACCCAGTCAGAAATACCCCATACACATTAAAACAAGATACACACAAGAAAAATATCAACCCCAACTCAAACCTTCTCTCCCTAAAGAACCTAGGGAAAAGAATATACAACCCGTAAGCACAAAAGAAACAAAACAGTGGACCTAAAGAGAATGAAATCTTACCCAAGGAAGAAGGAAAAGTAAACTCCTTTTTAAACAACTTAACACCGTCGGCCACAGCCTGAAGGATTCCTTTAACTCTTACTTTATTAGGCCCCTGCCGCAATTGAAGTATACCCAACCCCTTCCGCTCAATTACAATAAAAAAAGCAACCCCAACCAATATTAAAACCACCACAATCAAATTACACACATACCAAGAAAGGAACCCCTTATATCTAAAGCTTAAATCTAGCGCATAACATTCTGCCACCTTGGCTAACCGCAGCTTTTTTGCTTTAGGTAATTCTTTACTTCTCAGGGTTAAAAGCCCAGAACTTTCATATAAGCTACTAAAACACCCTACCAACATAATGCACCTTCATTCGCTTCATGCATTAAACCTAATAATAAAATAACAAAAAAAAAAAAAAAAAAGAAAAGACCTACAGAAGGTATAATAATTGATGTAATTTTCAGCCTATAGCAAAATCTAACAATTAATACAATTTCTACATCAAAAATCAAAAATAATAAGGCTAAGACAAAAAACCGAAAAGAGAATGGAGAACGGCAACTTCTTAAGGGGTCAAACCCACATTCAAAAGCTACTAACTTATCCTTTGTGTAACGGCCCCGTTGACCACAAACCACACCTAAGCCTATCATTACCACACCTATTAAAGAAATGCAGAACAAGAAAAAAACCCCACCATAAAGCCTTGAAAGAGCTATAGACCTTATTCTCAGAAATTACTTTTTAAACCCCCTCCTTAAAGTGTGGACATCTAGTTCCTCAACTACCGAAAACACAGACTCATCCATATAAGTGATAATCAAAACAACAAATAACAACCTTTGGACAAACCCAACCACTCATTCCATCATGTAGTAAATTACTGTGAATATATAAGCCATTACTAATCCAATAAACCCGGACCACCTCCCCCAATCCCATCACAAAGCCAGGGAGACAGAAAAAAAAATTTTCGCAAAGATTATAGAAATAAACAAATTAACAGTTATCCGAACACAAAGGGTAAGCCCTCGAATCATAATAGTAGTAAACTCTAAAGCCTGAAAAGCAAGAGAAGCGGCCACACCCTGCTGCATCACAAACTGACTTAGAAAACCTCGCCAATTTAAATTCACATGGGACAATACGGTAGCCCCTCAAAAAACCAAAGACAACCTTGCTGTCACAGTCAAATGAGTAACCAGAGGATAAGAAAAAGGAAGTAGTGTTGCAAAATTTAAACACAGCAAAGTAAAAAATAAAGATAACACTAACTGCAAAGAACCCCCTGTTATAGCTATTTTTCGTCCAGCTATCGCCTTACCTATTGAAGATTCCACCACCCCTAAAAACGCCCATTCTCGACAAGACGCTTGCCAGTAAGAACCAGAAAGAATAATGAAAAAAAAAAGAAAAAGACCAGAAAACCAGTGAAGGATATTTAAAGGAAAAAATCCTGTCCCACGTCTGTAATCCATAAAAGAAAGTAAATCTATTCCCACAAGCCTTTAGACGAGTTGAACGCCCCAAAACGGTTTTCAAAACCGTTTTTTCCCACGAGAAGGCCCTAAAGCAACCTTCTGCTTATCTTTAGCGTGAAAAGCTAACGTGTTTTACACCATAGAAAATAATAATCGACTAAAAAATTTTATCTCTGCGGCCACAACACAACATTTTATTTAAACTAAGACGACTAGACAAAAAAATACTCCATCCCTGTAAACCCTAGCAACACAACAAACCCAGAAAACAAAAATCTACTTAGATACCGATCCCTAAGAATCCTCTTAGATCAAACATAAAAAGAAACCCCGCCATGATTTAAGTACCCATACAAAAAAACTGTAAAAACACACCTAAACTGGCACATTAACCCCAAAGGGAGGATAAATAATATATTTAACTCCTTAATAACTCTAAATATAAAAACTTCCCTAAAATAATTTAAGGATGGAGGACACCCTATATTAACAACTCCAAAAACGAATCAAAAAATTGAAAAAATAGGAAAAATCCGAAGCACATTAGTATTCACTATAACCCTCCGAGATTGTCTTCAATCATAAGCCCTAGCTGCCAAAGCAAACATACAAGGTGAACAAATCCCATGAGTGAACATTATACATTCTCCTCCGAACTTCCCAGAAGGGTAGCACCTAAGAATTCTAGCAATCACCATAGATATGTGACTAACAGAAGAATAAGCAATGATGGACTTTACATCCCTCTGAGTCATCGATACTAAACAACTCAGAAAACCTCCTCAAATTCTAAATCTGATTACCATCATTAAAACCTTATTTCTGTATATCCTTATTACCCATATCACTCGGATAAGCCCAAAACCTCCCAACTTAAGCAACACTCCTGCCAAAACCATAGAACCCGCAAGAGGGGCTTCTACATGAGCTTTAGGAAGTCAACCATGAAACCCATAAATAGGAATTTTAACTAAGAAAGCTAACAAGACAAACCCCCAGATTCACCTAGGGAAATTTCAATCTAAACCCCCTACCAATTTTCCCAGTAAAAATGAATCACTTCCGACAAAAGAAAATGCAAATAATAACACCACTAGCAAAGGTAAAGAACCACCCACAGTATATATAACTATAAAGACTACAGCCTGAAACCGCTCAGGCTGATAACCTCATTTCAAAATTATCCATAGGGTGGGGATAAGAGAAAACTCGAAAAAAAAATAAAACCTCATCCAACCCCTCATAATAAAAAATACCATACAACAAACCCTAACTGCTACTAAACTTCCCTCTAAACCCTCAGAAGAAAACAACCTAGGAAAAAATAAATCCTTCACTCTACACACCAAACTTAATACTATAACTAAAACTACAAGAAGCTCCATTAAAATAGACAAAGAATCCATTATAGCCCAAGAATTTATGCATGAGATAAAAAAAGATATCCCCATCATCTCTTTACACAAAATCAAAAAAAGACTTGAAAAACATAAACCCCAAACCATTCCTACTCTAGGAAAAATAAATACTATTGCCCTAATAAGAGCAGAAGAAACTAACCAAATCACTTAAAATTAAAAACTTCACCCCCGCTTACCACTCCACCACAAATAGCATAAGATACAAAACACGTAGCTTAAAACGCATAAAAAAATCAACCTTCTAAAAACCGGACCAAAAGTAATCATCCCCACTATCAGTGGAGTTCTACATAGCTCAAAATTCCTTTCGTACTAAAAAAGCTTTAAAATAGATAGAAACTGACCTAGCTCACGCCGGTCTGAACTCAGATCATGTAGGGATTTAAAAGACGAACAGTCTCCCCTTTTCAACTTCTGCACCGAAAGGGCACCCTAATCCAACATCGATGTCGCAATCCTTCTCTTCAATTTGTTCTCTCAGAAAAGATTAAGCTGTTATCCCCGTGGTAGCTTTTGCTAACTTCCCTCATAGGGGATCTTCACCACCACCGGAAGGGTTCTTTTTCCCTTCCTGTTGCCCCAACAAAACTTCAAAGCTTAACTTCTTAATTAAGGTTTATCAAGCTCACCGGGGTCTTCTCTTCTTATTTAAAAATCTAAGTCTTTTCACTTAAAAGAAAACTTTAGAATTTACTTCCGAGACAGCAGGTCTCTCGTCAAACCATTCATTCCTCCCTCCTTTTAAAAGGCTAATTATTACGCTACATTAACACAACTCTAGTTGCAACCGTTAAGGCTAGCTAATCCCACCGGGCAGGTCCGACCCTTTATACTAGAATAACAAAGGGCCATGTTTTTGTTAAACAGGCGGAGACCATATTTGCCGAGTTCCTTGAAAGTAAATTTATTTTACGATACATTTATTCATTAACCATTCTTTATTCTTAAACACAAATAAACACCTTTTTCCTACTAATCTTATACTAATCTTTAACATAAAACCCACATTAAAAAAATAGTACTAAACCTAAACTTCTTAATAGGCCTATTTCGTCACAAAGTTTCAAAGCTGAACAATTTTATTTCTACTTCAACCCATCTCTCCCCAGAATTTAAAAAGCTCACCCCTTTTAAACTCACTTCAGACAAAGTCTCTCCATAACCTCATATTGGATAAACCATCAATCTTAGCTGTACTTAAATACATTTCCTACTTAACCAGCTATCAACCTTTCCGATTCACATATCACACCTATTTCCCACTTTCTCCTGTTTTTGCAACAACAGCCATAATAGAAAATAGCTCTAAAATTTTCTGGAACAAAAATATTTTTTTTCACTCTATAAACCATTCTCCGAAAAGTACACTAATTTAAAATATCTATTAACCTTCTACTATTACCCACTAGGTTCAAACCACATTTTCTCTCACGATACCTAAAACAAACAGATTTTTTTACACTTCCAACAGACAATAAGCCACAACCTTACAACACACTTTGTTTTTGAGCTACTACAGCATCAACTGCAAAATCCCAAAACAGACAAACAAAAGGGAAAACAGGATAAAACATAAAATAACCGACCCTTCTCAAAGCTCCAATAGAATCAAAAGGATACTCAATTGGACAAGCCCCGATAAATCTTAACAAAACAAAATTCCTAATAAAAAGCCAAAAAATTACTTGAGCTACAGGGTTAAATTGAATCCCTCGGTGAAACCCCTTAGGGAAAAACGGCATTAAGTACAAAATTGCCACTGAAAGCACTAAGCTTACAACACCCCCTAACTTATTCGGAACCCTACGTAAAATAGCATACGCAAACAAAAAATACCACTCAGGCTGAATATGCGTAGGAGTTTTCATAGGGTCAGCAGGAGAAAAATTCACTGGGTCTGAAAACAAATCAGGAAAACATAGACAAACAAATATCAATAACCTAGCTACAATAACAATTCCTACCAAATCTTTCAAAGTATAAAAACTATGAAAAGGTACAGCCTCAGCATCTGATCTTACTCCAAGAGGGTTACCAGAACCAGTTTCATGAAGATACATAACATGCAGAATAATTAAAACCGCCAATAAAAAGGGACTTAAAAAATGAAAAACAAAAAATCGCTTTAAAGTAGCATCCCCCACACAAAAGCCACCTCAAATCCATTCTACTAACGCTCCCCCCAAATAGGGAATTGCCGAAGCCAAATTTGTAATTACAGTGGCCCCCCAATAAGATATTTGACCTCAAGGTAAGACATACCCAGTAAAAGCAATAGCTATTAAAAAAAGCATCATCCTACTTCCGACCAATCAAGTATGCTTCATCACAAAAGAATGGTAAAAAATGCCGCGACCGATATGAACATAAGCACAAATAAAGAAAAAAGAAGCCCCATTAGCATGAACTCTACGAACCATTCAACCATTATTAACATCACGCATAATATAAACAACCGAATCAAAAGCATGATCAACATGGCAAGTATAGTGACAAGCCAACAAGACACCACTAAGAACTTGAATTAATCAACACAAACCTAACAAAGAACCAAAATTTCACATAATAGTCAAATTTACCGGCACCGGAAGATCATACAAGCTTGAAGACACCAAACTCAAAAGAGGATGAGTTTTCCGAATAGGATATTTCATAAGTAAACAATCACAATTTCAGTTTACTTTAATAATACCCCCACACATAAACACAAAAAAACAAACCAATTCAAACCACATCTACAAAATGTCAATATCACACAGCTGCATCAAAACCAAAATAATGGTGCTTAAAACTAAAATGATACAAGTAAATTCGAAATCAACAAACTGTTAAAAATACAGTTCCCACAATAACATGCATTCCGTGAAATCCAGTCATCAAATAAAAGGTAGAACCATATACACCTTCGCCCATTCTAAACCTGGCCATATAGTACTCATTAAACTGAAGCCAAGTAAACAAAACCCCCAAAAAAACAGTCAATCCTAAAGACACTAAAGACTCAATCCGATATTGCTCCCCTTTCATTCGCTTCTTCTCTTGAGAGTCTCTATACTCACTAATAAAGCTTACCAGACTCCTCTTTAATTCTGGATTAGCTTTAGACAACTTATCTAAAGCGTATGCAACCTTATTAAACTGAGAATCACTCAAATCCGACCTCAAAGGCTTTCTATAATACTTCACCCAAACAGGATAATGATTATGAATCTTCACTGCCTTATGAGCTCAAGTTACAGTAGCTCCCGATCTCAATAAAACGCACGTATTTAAAGCCGGGACCTTTCAAGGAAAAATAGCTTTTACCCCCAAAACAGGTCAACACCCAACACCACCTATAGAAGTTTCACCAACCATAGAGTTAAAAAAAGCCCAAAAAAATCTAACAAAAAAAAATACCTCCGACAAAATAAACAAAATTATCCCTACTCGAAGATTACGCACTACCAACCTAGTATGACAACCTAAGTATGTCCTCTCCATAATTACATCTCCCCACCAACGAATTATAGTTAAAACAACCAAAAGCAAGGATAAACAAAAGAAAAGCAAATCCACACTCCCAGCCCCACTATGGATAACCCCAACAATAGAGGTAGTTATCCCCAAAATACCTAAAGCAGCACTAATAGGTCAAGGCCTAATATCTACCAAATGATACCCAGTCCGAACCATAAAGAAACGAATGGAATTGAACCACCCAAGCCCGAATTAGAAGTCCGATCTTAAACCTATATCTCTTTAAAGAAGGGGTAATTACCCATAATTGAAGCTACAATTCAACACTTCTACAGACGCTTCTCTCATCAACAACACCACTTTCTAGTAGCATTACCATGTTACGACTTACCTCAACCCTACTTGAGGGTGCCGGGCGGTTTGTACGCAGCTTAATTACCCAATTCAACTTTCCTTTTTTAAAAAAGATTACTAACAAGTACACTTTCAGCAAGCTATTCTAGCCACCTTCATCATGTAAAACAAATGTAACTCAGCTAATCCCTTTACATTTCTTCACGTCTACCTGAATTACAACAAACCCTGGCTCAAACAGAACGCCTACTCCAGGTCGATAGTTTATCAACAAACTAAATCGGTATTGTTTAACGCACCAATCTACTCTCTCCAAGAGGAACTGTCAACGGCGGTATGAAAGACTAAGTAAAGGTAAAGTACAACGAGGATCATCGGTTTAAACGCCAAGTTCCCCTAACTGGTTATAAGATGCCGCCAACCTTTTAGAGTTTTAAGCTTATAGCTCGTAATTCTCGCAGGATATAAACAAGACAGCTTTGATAAAAGGGTATCGAATCCTTGTCTCATTAACAGCCTTCTAAGATTTTAGTTTAAAAGAACTTAAATTAACCTAATCAAAAATATTTAACCACTCTTCCCCTAAAATTAACTCGGTTGGTTTTTATCTTATTTTTCTCACTCACTTTCCTACAAACTAATTGCCTCGAAGACAAGGTTTAACCGCGAATGCTGGCACCTTATTAATCCCTCCTAACGACCTATTACTGAGTCCATGTTCCCATAATAACTGCAATTTTAAATACTGAAGACGGGGTCACAACCATCCATTTTAAGCTAAACATCAAGCTTCATTGAATTCCCAGATTTTATAACCACTTCCAAACTATTGAAATTTGTCAGACAATTTCCCAGGGTACTCCCTCTGCTCTTCCAATTTCATGTATAACCAAAGGTCTAAGCAACTCACTACCAAAGGCAAATAGCAAAACGGACATCAACCGCACTCAGAGCTCAGCTTCAGGGCACCAGAAGTTTACAAAACTCCTATTCTATTTAAAATATAAGCTCTACAAAACCCCAACCATTATAAACAGAGGCAACCCCCCCAATAAATTTAAAACCAGCCTAAGAACAAAATACCAACTTCTCAAAATCTTAATCTTACTCCTAACCCTCAAACCTTTCGAACCAGACATTATTCTTAAAGAAAGAAACATTCTTAAATAAAAATAAAGTCTAACTCCCGAACTAAATACAAGAACTAAACAAACCAAAGGAAACCTTCTTCAACACAAATTTAAAAAATACACCTTAAGAAAACAACCAGAAAAAGGTGGGAGACCCGCTAAAGAGAGAGCATACAAAGAAACTCTTAATAACAAGACCTCAACCAAAACCCCCCGAACTTTCAAAACATCAAGAACCCTGTAAACACCCGCAGATCACATACAAAGAACTAAACCAATATTCAAAAAAAAATAAACCAACAAGTACAAAAAAAAACCAAACAAGGACACTAAACTTAAAATCACCATAAAACCAGTATGAATTAATGAAGAAAAAGCAAACAACACCCGAAAATGGAGAACCCCTAAACCACCCAGACAACCTAATAAAGCAGTCACCATCACCACCAACTCTACACCCCTTAACAAATACCCCCCTACACCTATATTAGAAAACACCCACAAAGGAACCACCTTCTGGAATACTCCAATAATAAAACAACCCCACCATGAAACTTGAGATATAACAGCAGGCACCCAAAAGTGAAAAGGAAAAAGACCTACCTTAAAACACAACCCAACCACCATTAAAATCAATTCTGATCCCAAAAAAACACCTCCACACCCCACCATTACCCCCAACAAAAAACATAGAGAACCTAAAACCTGAACAATAAAATACTTTATAGTTCTTTCGACCTCTCCTATAGACTGCCCCCTCATAACCCCAATCACACCTAGGAAACCTACTTCCATCCCTACTCACACACTCAACATTCTTATACTGCTTAAAGAAATAATAATTCCTACCAACACACTCACCATAAACATTACCCTCGAGTAACTACATAATACCAAGTAAACCACTCAAAATACAGCCCCAACTCACCTAAACCGCATTTACAAATAGTAACCAAAACTGGACCCCTTGTTTGGAAGACAAGAATACTTCTTTTATACTATTACTACATCATAAAAATTCAAGACAATCCTAATAACACAGACACCCCTGGCTTCCAAAGCCAGAATTCTTTATAAACTATATCCTGACCTCACATCTATAGTAAAGAGCTCTCAGAAAAGCCTCCTGAAAATCCAAAATCTCCCGTGCCAAACACCTCTTTACTCCTAACGAACCAAAGCTCCCTTATATGGCCTACAAATTCGTACAGCCACCACCATCCCCAAAAACAAATAAAAACCTAATAAACTAACTATCTTCCCTCATCTATCACTAAAATAAAGACAGTCGGAAACAATAAAAAGACTAGAAAAATCCACCCTAAGCTCAGATAAAAACGGTAAGATTATAATCAAAGATAACACAAAAAGAAAAAGGAGTCCAAATAATCTGGAATTTCCTTCAACCTTAACCTTCTCCTGCGACTCTAAAGGAACCAAAGAAACAGAATACCCAAAAACCACTAAAACCCCACCAACCATAACTAAAAAAGAACAAACCGCAAAAACAGGACCAACAGAAAAGCAAAGTCTCATCAATCCAACTAAACTTAATACAAGAACAGCCCCGGCTAAACGAATCGGGTGTACCTCCTTAACTAATACTCACCCTAAAACAACTAACAAAAAAAACGTTAAGAACCACCACAACATTACAAAATGTGAGCTACCTGCCCTCTTTAGTATTTGAAGTACCATAGTCTACTTAACTTAACACTTTCCATGGAAGAAGTAAAAACAACTACCCTTTTGGCGTAAACAAAACACACTTTTTATGCTACCTCCCACAACAATTAATTATCAAAGTAAAGAAATTTATTCACCTTACGAGCCGAAATCGTACACGCTCCTTACGACATTTACTCACTTACAAATACAAACTACAGCTTAGCTTTCTCAAACCCTAAAGGATTATGGGACCAAGTATGAAAACGTACAGGAAAAGCCCCATAAGGCCTTGCCCACTCCGCCTCTGTCTTAGGAACAAAAGCTCGATGAAGACAACGTTGCCTATATAAAGCCTCCCATAATAAAAAAATCCAGAAATATACCGCAAATAGACAAATTACAGCGCCCCAACTAGAGATAAAATTAAAAGAGTGAAACACATCACTATAATCCCTAATTCGACGAGGCATTCCCCCAAGCCCTAGAAAATGCATAGGGAAAAAAGTAACATTAACCCCAAAAAACATCAAAAAAAATTGAGCTTTTCTCCAAACGGGGTGCAACCCTACTCCCATAACTATCGGGAATCAATAATGAAAACCAGCGAACATAGCAAAAATAGCACCCATCCTTAGCACATAATGAAAATGAGCTACAACATAGTAAGTATCATGAAGAAGAACATCCAAAGAAGCCCTAGCCAAGACAATTCCAGTAAGACCCCCCATAGTAAAAAAGAAAATAAATCCTGAAGCCCAATATATCATCGCTCAGTTTCGAATCTTCCCACCAGCCATTGTGGCCAACCATCTAAAAACCTTTACCCCTGTAGGAATAGCAATAATTAAAGTAATTGTCCTAAAATATGCACGACTGTCAGCATTTATCCCCACCGTAAATATATGGTGACCCCACACTACAAATCCTAAAATACCAATAGAAATTACAGCATTAATTATTGGGAGCTTACCAAAAATATAAGCTTTTGCACTACCAACCTTAATCACATGAGAAATAATACCAAAAGCAGGAAGGATTAAAATATACACCTCAGGATGCCCAAAAAACCAAAACAAATGCACAAACAAAATTCTGTCCCCCCTTCCAACTGGATCAAAAAAAGATGTATTAAAATTTCGATCAGTTAAAAGCATAGTCAACGCTCCTGCCAAAACAGGTATAGCAACAATCAAAAGGAATGAAGTTACTGCCAAACACCAAACAAACAAGGTAACTCGGTATAAAGACATTACCTTCAAACGCATCCTTAAGAAAGTAACAAAAAAATTAATAGAAGCTAAAATAGAAGACAGACCGCCCACATGCAGAGAAAAAATTACATAATCCATTGACGCACCCGGGTGACCTAACTCCCTAGACAAAGGAGGATAGATAGTCCACCCGGTACCAGCACCTCTCTCCACATAAGCAGAACTCAACAGCAACATCATAGAAACCGGCAACAACCAAAACCTAATATTATTTATACGAGGAAACCTTATATCAGGAACCTTCAACATCATGGGAATCAATCAATTACCAAAACCACCCATCATTATTGGTATAACTAAAAAAAAAATCATTACTAAAGCATGGGCGGTGACAACCAGATTATAAAGCTGACCGTCCAACATCCCCTCACCAGGCATAGCCAGCTCCCTACGAATAATCACCCTAAAACCAGTCCCTAATAAACCAGCCCAATAAGAAAAAACAAAATACAAAGTACCAATATCTTTATGTCTAGTCCTATAAACCCAACGTCGACACCAATTACTTAATCTATTAAACCCTCTCAACCTACCACTTAACTGCAT